GAATATTTATTTGTTACTGAATTGACCATAGACCAATTCCCTTTTGATTAGGGAGTCTTCAATACACCCATGAATTCTGAGCTTCATGTTACTCATCCCAAGAGACATGCCAGATCCAGGGCATCCCAATTGAATTGAATGGAATGACAGTTTCTCATTCGGAATCTGTACAATAATAATTTTGATCAAATCACACATCGCAGTATACTAGACCTTCTAATTCTTTAAGAGGTTTATCTAAAAGACTCGCGATATAACTAGGAAGACGTTTCAAATACCACACATGGGTTACTGGACATGCTAGTTTTATATAACCCATTTGATATCTACGTATCCGAGAATCAACAAATTCTACTCCGCATTGTTCACAAAATTTTGGTTGGTCTTTTTTATCTCCGATTACTCGATAATTTCCACAAGCACAAATCCCACTTTTTATAGGCCCAAAAATTCTTTCACAAAATAATCCATCTTTTTCAGGCTTATTAGTTTTGTAATGAAGAGTATAGGGTTTTGTTACCTCCCCAACTATTTCTCCATTAGGTAGGATTTTGTTTGCCCAAGCACTTATTTGTTGAGGAGAAACTAATCCAATTCGAAGGTGTTGATGTTTATACTGATCAATCATAGAATAAAATTTCTGATTCAGTCCAATTAAACTTCCTTCCTTTGAATCTGGAAGTCTTTCTCAGATACAAGGAAATGATTCAGTTCCAGAGCCAAAGATCGTAGTTCTCGAACGAGCAATCGAAAAGATTCTGGAGCATCCACGGGTTTAGGTATTGTTCCTCCAATGATCGTAGTCCCGAGTACTTCTTGACGAGCTTTAAGATGATCAGATTTATAAGTCAGCATCTCTTGTAAAATATGAGCAACACCGAATCCCTCGAGGGCCCAAACCTCCATTTCGCCTACCCGTTGTCCTCCTTGCTTGGCCCTTCCTTTAAGGGGTTGTTGTGTAACAAGTGCATAATGTCCAGTGGAACGTCCATGTATTTTATCATCAACTTGATGAATTAATTTCAAGATATAAGGCTTTCCTATTATAACAGGCTGTTCAAAAGGATTCCCCGTTCTTCCATCAAATATTCCGCTCTTTCCCGGATACTCGGGTTCAAATATCCATGGATTCGATGTTTGTTTACTGGCCTCATATAATTCAGAAAACACAAGTTTTCTCGAAGCCTCTTGTTCATATCTCTCATCAAAAGGTGCTATTCGATAATGTCTATTTAGCATACTCCCAGCTAACCCGAGTGAGCATTCAAATAGCTGTCCTACGTTCATTCGTGAAGGTACCCCTAATGGATTGAAGACCATATCAACGGGTCTTCCATCTTGCAAATAAGGCATATCCTGTCTAGACAAAATCTTTGAAACGATACCTTTATTTCCATGTCTCCCAGCCACTTTATCACCTACTTTGATTTCACGTTTCTGTGAAATATATATATGAATCGTTTCTGGATTATAATTAGAACCTGCTTTTTTGTGGATCCATCTCACATCAATAACTCGGCCCCTACCACCTATAGGTAGTTTTAGACAAGTTTCCTTTGAGGTGGATACCTGAATCCCAAGTATAGCTCGTAATAATCTATCTTCCGGGGCATACGAGGATTCTTTCGCCATTTGAGGCGTTAATTTACCCACTAAAATATCGCCCGTTTCTACCCAAGATCCCAGGATCACAATTCCATTTTTGTCTAAATTTCGGAGTAAATGGGCCTCTAGGTGTGGAATTTTATTAGTGATTCTTTCAGGACCATGGCTTGTCACATGAGTCTGAATTTCATGTTTCCGTATGTGAAAAGAAGTATAAACATCTTCATAGACCAGACGCTCACTAATGAGTACAGCATCTTCAGAATTGTAACCTTCCCATGGCATATAAGCTACTAAGACGTTTTTTCCCAAAGCGAGTTCACCGCCAACTGTAGCAGCACCATCTGCTAAAATTTGTCCTTTTTTTACGCATTTACCCTTCTTAACCTGGGGTTTCTGATGCATGCAAGTATTTTTGTTGGAACGTTGATATATAACTAATGGAATGCTTAGAGCATTCCCATTGGCAAATAAAATGATCTTGTCAGTATCGTTATAAATGATCTTTCCCTCGTGTTCGGCTATAGCGGGAACTCCTGAATCTAAGGCCACTTGGCGTTCCAATCCAGTTCCAACAATGCACTTTTCGGACCGAGAAAGAGGAACTGCTTGACGTTGCATATTAGAACTCATTAAAGCTCGATTCGCATCATTATGCTCGATAAAAGGAATGAGGGAAGCTCCAATAGAAAAATATTGGAAGGGAAAAATACTTCGAAGATGAACCTGTTCCCATGCAATAGTCAGAAATTCTTGACGGTATCGAGCTGGAACAATCTGTTCCTCCGGAACACCTCGATTCAGTGCTAAAAAATTTCCCGTCGCTACCATATAGTATTCATCTCTACTTGGCGATAAATAAAGCATGCGTATTCCTTTTGATCTCTCAGAAATC